TGACCATCGATGGACTGATCGGATTAACCAACCAAAGTTGGCTTCAGTCATTATGTATTGAACAGAGGCAAAAGCCTCTGTAACGGTCGGACGATAGTAAAAAGTCATAGCAAAACCCGTAGCCACTTGTACTAAAAAACAAGTAAGTGTGATCCCTCCTAGACAATAAAATATGTTGACATGAGGGGGAACATATTTACTAGTTATATCATCTGCAATCGCCTGAATCTCGAGACGCTCCTCGAACCAATCATATACTTTATTGAGATAGGTAAACCAATGGACTCCCCCTCGGAGAACCGTATATGAGAATTTCATCTCGTACGGCTCAAGCGGAAACATCCAAATACTGGTTGAAAGGGATATGGAATAGAAAGTTTGAAACTTCTTAATCACTTGATTTAATCATCCCTGACGATATGAAGGAACCAAAATCAGAAATCCCCCTCTTTTTTTTGATGATAATGCCAAAATATCAAGTTGGCTCACCCGTATTTAGGTTGATCATTATGGGCCTCTTGAATCTTCTCTTCTCCTATTTATTTTTTATTTCATTTGTTTTGTTTAATATTGATAGGAATTCTCTTGTTGAGACCCTACGATTCGACTGAAACCTCAGATTCATACTAGAACCACGATGATTCAATAAAGCTCCCAATCTAAACCCAAAGGTTCTCTGAGTAAGAACCATTTGATCATCACTTACTCAATGGATGCTATGACTAAAAATCCAGAGAAACATTTGTCCTTCGGTCAAAATAAACATCATTCTGAGGGAAGAAAAATCGTTCGATTTATGAAATACCTCTTTGAAAATTTTTGGAGTCCGGTCGCGAGGTCTGAATAGTAGGTATGAATCATAGTTCAAATATTTCTTGATTTATTCCATATATTCCGTGCTCCAGATACTCGAAAAAAAAATATCCGACGGGGCAGAACCATCTCTATCGAGCTGACAGACCCATTTTCTGTACTATCAATAGGATCAATTATAACAAATCACACACTCATATTCCGGAAATACCGAAACAACGGAATTCCACGGTCGAACTACCAGAATTACTTAGAAATCTGAATCCTAAGTGATTCATTTTTGATTGAAAAACTAGGACTTCATGGTTCTTATGGACCTAACTCATTGAAATTCCATCCAGTAAAACGGAAGAATTATAAATCTCCAAAATAATAGATAGGAATATCGCAAATAGAGCCATTGCGACCCCCATCAAGGGGGTCGTTCCCCATCCAGGAGCTACTTTACCATATTCCGAATTCAATGGTTTCAATAAATCCCCTGTAATAGTTCGTCTTGGCCCAGATCTAGAACTATCCTCAACGGTTTGTGTAGCCATAAATCCTATTGCATTGGTTGAGATCTGTTGACTTTGTATACTATTCCGTTGTAAATAAACGATCTTATCGTAGCGTAGATCCATCATGGTCTTGAAATTCTCTAATAATGGAAACAGCAACCCTAGTCGCCATCTCTATATCTGGTTCACTTGTAAGCTTTACTGGGTACGCCTTATATACCGCTTTTGGGCAACCCTCTCAACAACTAAGAGATCCGTTCGAGGAACACGGAGACTAGTTGAAGTAATGAACCTCCAATATTATATTGATATTGGGAGGTTCATTACTTCAATTGAGATAATGAAAAATCATTTCATCTTTTTAGTCAAAATCTTAGGTGGTTCCCGAAAAAAGATAGCGAAAAAAATTATCCCTAGAGTCGAGACTAACAAGAATGTATAAACCAATGCTTCCATAAATTCGATCGTGGTTTACAATTATAGCTTCCACACCTGCTCATTTGGGATCATTTCCCGGATAAAGAAAGGGCAAAAGTCAAAGAAAAGTAATGATTAAAATCAAGATTTCTCCGGTATCCTATCCTATAAAATAGAAAATAATAATAAAAAAAAAAATAGAGGCGAAAGATACCAGAACAATGTTGTATCAGACTACTTGTTTCCTTGTAGTTGGATCCCCAATTTTTTGGAATGCTCCAAATTCCACTTGAACATCCAAATCTGGGTCAATACCAGCAAAAACATCTCTGAACAAGGTTCTAGCGCCATGCCAAATGTGTCCGAAAAAGAATAGCAAAGCAAACGAAGCATGCCCAAAAGTAAACCAACCCCTTGGACTACTACGAAAAACACCATCGGATTTCAAAGTAGCACGATCCAATTCAAAAATTTCACCCAATTGGGCACGCCTAGCATATTTTTTCACAGTAGCAGGATCGCTATAACTGACCCCATTGAGTTCGCCGCCATAGAACTCAACAGTTACACCTACTTGTTCGACACTATACTTTGATTCTGCCCTTCTAAAAGGAACATCAGCTCGCACAATTCCGTCTCCGTCTACCAAAACTACTGGAAATGTTTCAAAAAAAGTAGGCATACGACGTACAAAAAGCTCATGCCCTTCTTTATCTCTAAAGACGGGGTGTCCTAACCATCCAACAGCTATTCCATCCCCGTTGTCCATTGAGCCTGCTCTGAATAATCCCCCTTTCGCCGGATTATTACCGATGTAATCATAAAAAGCTAATTTTTCGGGAATTTTAGACCAAGCTTCTGATAAACTCAGATTTTCGGCTAGCCCGGCGCCAACCCTTCGATATATTTCTTGCTGGAAGTACCCCTGATCCCACTGATAACGAGTGGGCCCAAATAATTCGATCGGGGTAGTTGCTGAACCATACCACATAGTTCCAGCAACAACGAAAGCCGCAAAAAAGACAGCAGCGATACTACTGGAAAGGACAGTTTCAATATTGCCCATACGTAATCCTTTGTATAGACGTTGGGGCGGTCGGACGCTAAGATGGAATAGGCCCGCTAATATGCCTAGTGTCCCCGCTGCAATATGATGAGAGGCTATTCCTCCCGGAACAAAAGGATCAAAACCTTCCGCGCCCCACGCTGGATTTACAGATTGTACTTTTCCGGTTAGGCCATAAGGATCGGACACCCATATTCCGGGACCATACAAGCCTGTTACATGAAATGCGCCAAACCCAAAGCAAGCCACTCCTGAGAGAAATAAATGAATTCCAAAGATTTTGGGCAAATCCAAAGAGGGTTTTCCCGTACGTTCATCACAGAATATTTCGAGGTCCCAATACACCCAATGCCAGATAGCTGCTAAGAAGCACAAGCCAGAAAACACAATATGCGCCCCGGCCACACCTTCGTAACTCCAAATACCCGGATTCGTTATAGTTCCTCCTGTAATACTCCAACCACCCCATGAATTGGTTATTCCTAAACGAGTCATGAAGGGTATAACGAACATACCTTGTCTCCACATTGGATCAAGAACGGGGTCAGAGGGATCAAAAACTGCTAATTCGTATAGAGCCATCGAACCGGCCCAACCAGAAACTAGAGCTGTATGCATTATATGGACAGAAAGTAACCGACCGGGATCATTCAATACGACGGTATGCACACGATACCAAGGCAAACCCATGGAAATACCCCTTTTTTATCAAAGAAAAATAGACACTATGTGACTTTATCGCATTGGAAAAGACTATGCTATGGACCTCGACTTTTCAGTGAATTATCTCAAAGCAAGGGTTAATATTGATTCTGTCCCATTGGTAATAATTAAACAATTCTGTTCGTAGGAACAAAGAGAAACAGATCTATTCTATACTCGATAAGTACCAATACGCAATGGGGGGATTCGTCCCATTTTTTTTTTTGAGCGAATACATAGCGATTTGTTCATCATTCGAACGATCCATTCGTAAGAATTTTCCTTTATTCAATCCGTGTTCCTCTCTATGAACCCTCCAATCTATGGATAAAATCCGATAAACGGATAAAATATGATAAACGGCAATATTAGGAAGAGAATAAACCCATTGTTACGTTTCCACATCAAAGTGAAGTATAGTACTTAATCACTTTTTCTTTAATTTAATGCCCATTGGTGTTCCAAAAGTACCTTTTCGGAGTCCTGGAGAGGAAGATGCAGCTTGGGTTGACGTATAGTGCGACTTGTCAGACATATTGGGTCATATGGGATTTCCCCGTTCTCTCCCCCGGTCGAGATACCCCCTGTTTTGCCCAAGAAAGATTGATTGAAACATCAATAATTCGGAGCGTCAAGCACAATTAGATCAATTTATTTGTTGGTTTGGGGGATATTATCAATTCGAAGAATTTATGGTTGGATTAGACCAATAAAATGAAGTATCCAGGCTCCGTTCAGAAAATACCAAATTGGTAATCTATGTATGATTACCACTCGTATCATAAATGATTCCTATTTATACCAACCATATCCATATAATCCATATCCATATTCCATATATATAATAATATAATATAAGCTATATAAGTGATCTCAAACTGCCAATCAATAATCAATAGAGTAATATGATGAATACATCGCATCGAATATTTGGTAGACGACATGAAAACACGAATTGAAAAAAAAAAAAAAAAAGAAGTGGTACTGGGATCATTTGTCCTATATGTGCAAATAGAATTCGGGCGGATCTTTACCCGGAGTAGAGCATAAACCTAAAAAAATTGAGGAGGCCCGCTCAGGAACAAGAAAATGACATCGTGATTTGGATCTCGATGAAACAATACATCAATGAGAGGTTAGTTCGAGAAGTTCAATGAATTCTTTTTTTTTTTTTCGCAATTTTGATTTTTTTGAACCGTATGCATCTAAAGGTGCGTGTACGGTTCCTAAGGGATAAAATTTTGTCCTAATCAACCGACTTCATCGAGAAAGATTACTTTTTTTAGGACAAGAGGTTGATAGCGAGATTTCGAATCAACTTGTTTGTCTCATGATATATCTCAGTATAGAGGATGAGACCAAGGATCTGTATTTGTTTATAAACTCTCCCGGCGGATGGGTAATCCCAGGAATCGCTATTTATGATACTATGCAATTTGTGTCACCAGATGTACATACAATATGCATGGGATTAGCCGCTTCAATGGGATCTTTCCTCCTGGCCGGAGGAGAAATTACCAAACGTCTAGCATTCCCTCACGCTTGGCGCCAATGAGTTTTTTTTTTTTATTTGAGAGAAAAAAGAAGACTATGCCTTCGCCATATAGAATATGAATAATAAGTAATAATAGCATGGCACTTCGAGTTCGATATGAGCAAACCATTATTGTTTTTTTTTTTCATAACATGAGATTATGTATCGAGATAGTAGTATGAAACAAAGGTTATTTCCGATTTGATTTTATGTATCGGGGGTCCATTTCAGCGTCACAAACCTTTTTGCTTCTACACCAGAAGTCTCTTTCCAATATTTATCTTATGAAACTTATGAAAGAGTAGGAAAGAAAATGAAAAAAAAAAAAAAAAAAATAGATCATTTTTCCTTATTTGATCGGATCAGAAAGACACTTTGGGATTGCTGAATCACAGACTATATAAAATAAATATATAAAGCAACGGAACCATCATAGTATTTTTGACTCCTCCGAAAGGAAGGATGGTAAATGGATCATTCAGCGGTCTGGATCTGATGGATCCTATTTGTCTCTTTCTTCGATGGAAGGGAAAAGGAAATTCCATTGCGGAGCCGTATGCAATGCACAAAAGATAAGATGCCTGTACGGTTGTTCAATTCTATCTTTTTCTTCTTGTTATTCTTTATGCCTTCCCTTCGCCTGATCATGCAAGATAGAGGAGCCTTTCATTATGTTATTATATCATCAATCAGGGTTATGATCCACCAACCTGCTAGTTCTTTTTATGAGGCGCCCACAGGAGAATTTATCCTGGAAGCGGAAGAACTACTGAAACTCCGTGAAACCCTCACAAGGGTTTATGTACAAAGAACGGGCAACCCCTTATGGGTTGTATCCGAAGACATGGAAAGGGATGTTTTTATGTCAGCAACAGAAGCCCAAGCTCATGGCATTGTTGATCTTATATCGGTCGAAAATACCGCGGATTTCACATAAATTCGTGATTCTCTTTCGAACCATAACTCGAATGATCCGCGATTTTATATTTTTTCTTCTTACCTAGGTAAAATATTAGGAAGTAATTCATAACCATTCGGTTAGGGTCGATCTAAACCAGCCAATTTTGTATACGATTCAGCATGCCAACTATTAAACAACTTATTAGAAACACAAGACAGCCAATCCGAAATGTCACGAAATCTCCTGCTCTTCGAGGATGCCCTCAGCGTCGAGGAACATGTACTAGGGTGTATGTGCGACTCGTTCAAATCATGAGCTGGAACAATTGAAACGATTTTTCCAGTATCAACGACCAGTACCAATAAATAGGATAGAATGGACGAACTCCATTCACTATCTAAAAATAAGGATCTACCATATACCTATATTGCGTATGGAATTTATGGTTTCCATTGGTGCAAACCCAATCACCTCAATTTGAGATGAAAAGCAATTCCCCATTGGTAGCAAATGGTTATCCATTAAGCGGGGATATTTAAAAAGAAGAAAGATTATGTTCCTACTCTTGCGAGAACGGACTAACAGGGTCAGCTACCTAGTCAACCTTCATAATTAAATGCCGTCACTGTATGGATGGATCTCATTGTGAAAAGACCTATTACTGTATAATTCATGGGTAGAGCCAAAGAGTGTGAACTGTACAAGTTACCAATAACATTGATTAAATGAGGAAAAGGGCTCCGGTGTATAGAGAGGACCTCACCGTTTAAGAAGTAACCATAGAAACGATGGAAGCCACTATTTATTTTATTTATTTATTATTTATTTATATTTATCCACTTACTACCTATTTATTACATTACTATTTATTTTATACCTAATATCGGTACAATTTCTTATTTCGAGGTGAAATGCCTGGAAGAAATAAAAAATCGTGGTTGGGAAGGTCATAGTAGCAAAAGCCATTGGAATTTTTATTTTATACATCGGAAGAATCCGTTTTGTTATTAATTAAACTAGGAGAGGGGAAAAGAATGACTGAAAGAGAAAGAAAAGAAATCAATTAGTTATTCATCAAAGTTTTATTTGATTCAATGACCAGAGTTAGACGAGGATATATAGCTCGGAGACGTCGAGTAAAAATTCGTGTATTTGCATCAACCTTTAGAGGGGCTCATTCAAGACTTACTCGGACTATTACTCAACAGAAAATAAGAGCTTTGGTTTCTACTCATCGGGATAGAGGCCGGAAAAAAAGAGATTTTCGTCGTTTGTGGATCACTCGGATAAATGCAGCAGCTCGCGTTCGTGGGGCATCCTATAGTTATAGTGGATTTCTACACGATCTGTACAAGAAGCCGTTGCTTTTTAATCGTAAAATACTTGCACAGCTAGCTATAATACAACGCCTTCCTTTTGCCAGGATCATGTTGGAACTCCACACATACACATAAAAAAAAATAAGGATATTGTAACGAATTCACCGGAATGATTTAAACGGAGTTCCCCGGAGAATGAACTCCGGGAAGGTAGAGTATAAATTCATATGATGAGAGTAGGAATGAACGCACACGTTTCAATTTCAATAAAAAAAAAAAGAATGGTGGAAGAATAAATCTTTTTTTTTTTTATTTTTTTTTTATTACAACGCGACAATCAAATATCTCGGCTTTTTCCAACAAAACATCAATCGGAGTTTGAGTTCCAATTCGAGTTTTTATTCAATTCAGGATTGGGCCCACTTATTTCTGGTTATAGGGCCAGTAGTTCTAGGGATAAACTCGGTTCTCTCAATTTGTTTCTCATTATTAAGAAAGGGTAACGAAGATAAAATACGAGCTTGTTTTATAGCAATAGTAATTAATCTTTGTTGTTTCAAAGTCAATCTGTTCACTCTTCTAGATAATATTTTTCCTTGTTCACTAATAAATTGACTAATTAAACTCATGTTTCTATAATCAATCCGATCCCCCGATCCAATTGGGGGCAAACGTCTACGAAAAGATCGCTTGGATTTACGAAAGGGTCGCTTGAATTTATCCATAGTTTAGTTTATTCCTTATCTCTAAAATCCTATTTTATTTCTTCATTCATTTCGGATCCGACCGAAATAGGACTTGATTTGTTTATATGTATATGTAATATATTTTATGTAATATATTAATATATTTAATTTATCTCTGTTCCTTGTAAAGGTGGCGCAAGGTGTTCCGCTCAATCTATTTCTTTATCTCGCCATGAATCGTATGCTTGTAACAATAGGGACAGAATTTTCTCAGTTCCAATCGACTAGGTGTATTGTTTCGATTCTTTTGAGTAATATATCTGGAAATGCCCCGCGATTTTTTATTGAAACCACTTCGGACACAACTGGTACATTCCAAAATAACTCTTATTCTGGCTTCTTTACTCTTGGCCATGAACCCCCTTTGGATTTTGTTTGCAACTCTTCCATTTTCGATCCGAATCCAAGAAGAAGAAGGGAAAATAAATAGAAGTTGCTAACCCGAAATCCAATTATGAAAGATTTCGTTTGAATCAATAGAGTAATAATAAGTAATACGCTTTTTGCTAACTATCAACTATTCCCTAATCCCAGTATTTCAGTTAATATCTTGTATGGTTTCGAACCACCTGCCCTAGACCCACATTTCTTGTTCTGCTCTCTATCTATTAATTCTATCCTGAACCCCAGCGAAACTTGGGTTCAATCCACTTTTTTTTATTCTTTTTCTTTCCTTCCTATCCTAAACAAATAAAAAAAGGGGGGGAAACTGGTCACAGAGAATTTATTCGATCTCTAATCTTCTTCATCCCATCCTATGTCAATAACTAGAATGAAAAAAAGGGGAATACCAAGGCATCTGGGAATAAACGATTGATCTCTATCAATAGACCCGCTAAAGACCCGAACCATAAAGTAGTTAGCACAGGTGCCACGGAGAGATATGTTTTTATATCTCGCATTGAAAATCCTCCTTCTTTATTGTAATACATATATTATCGGATAGATGCATATGCATATATAATATGATATGCATATATAATATGATATGCATATATAATATAATTAAAATAATATAATTAAAGATCACTTGTATTTGTACGCGGGATCCCTAACTAAAATGGATATGTAGAAGGATCCGGTGGATAAGATCCACCTGTTCCTAAAACAGAAAAAGACGACTCCTTCTTTTCTTACTGAGCATTACCGATAAATATGAATTCTTTTATACGTTAGGTTTCATATGTATATAATTACATAATTTTAATTTTATTTTATTATATTTATATGATTATATGAGACCAAAAAGAAGAAATGGCAAGAGAAATTGTATAAAATTGTATATAGATAGAGTAAATAACGATGTGGAAAACAAGACAGGGATTCTCTACAATTACACTGTACAACAATGGAAAGGAAAGGGATGTAGCGCAGCTTGGTAGCGCGTTTGTTTTGGGTACAAAATGTCACGGGTTCAAATCCTGTCATCCCTACCTATTACTATTACTTTTATTATGGGGGCAGTAACGAGGGATCAATTGAGATCCACTAAAATTGGGCATAATCCATCATGATACTATATGCATGCAAAATATATTGGGGGTACCAAAAAAAAAAAAGAATCTTTTTCTTGGCAATCGTATCTCCTGCCATAAGAAAGCGCTCTTAGTTCAGTTCGGTAGAACGTGGGTCTCCAAAACCCGATGTCGTAGGTTCAAATCCTACAGAGCGTGATTCTGTTCTTGTAATTGGAATGGTGAATTCCAATAAAATAACTTCACTAACTTGAAAACTTGAACTGCAACCTGAATTTGACCTCCCCCTTAATCTGCAGGAGGTCAATCAAAAAAAGAGATGTTACTCAATCAAAGATCCAACTGATCACCGCGTCTGTATTGTAAATATGCAGTTACAAATAATCCGGCCAAAGTAATAGGAATTAGGCCTAACACGATTCCAAATAAAAAAACTTCAATCATTTAAATTTGTTTGAAAGGGGAGAAAAAAAAGTAATATCTATCCCTAAATATTAATCCAAATCGCCCATGAATCTCAATGACCA